TTGATTAATTAACATCTCTTTATTTGATTGACCTCCTCCTTTCTTTAATATCCAGGAGGTCAAATTAAGATTGCTGTTCCAGTTAGTGTTTCAGTCGAATTCAATCGAAGAAGATCCGAATCACGCTCTGTAGGATTTGAACCTACGACATCGGGTTTTGGAGACCCACGTTCTACCGAACTGAACTAAGAGCGCTTTCTTCTCATAAAAGATAAGACTGTAAAGAAAAAGATTGGCCCAATACATCTTGTATGCATACCTATATAGTATTATAAGAATGAAAGATTCTATATGATAGGTCCAATGTGAATTGATCTCAAAAAATCCCTCGTTACTGCTCAAAGGAGCAGTAATAGGTAGGGATGACAGGATTTGAACCTGTGACATTTTGTACCCAAAACAAACGCGCTACCAAGCTGCGCTACATCCCTTCCATTGGTCTACAGTGTCATTGTAGAGAATTCCTGTCTTGTTTTCCACATCGTTATCGCCTCTATTAAAATCTATCATTTTTATGCCCATTTCGTCTTTTTGGTCTCATTTAACATATAATAATAGTAAAAAACTTCTATCTATATGAAATATGGAACGGAACCCCTAGGAAAAATAAATGAGTCTTTTGGGGAATTTTTGGGGAAGAAAAAGACGTTTTTTCTGTATTTAACAAAAGGTAAATATTATTTACTGGATGATCGTACATTTCAATATGTATTATCTTATGTATTACAATAAAATGAAGGAGGTTTTTCAATGCGAGATCTAAAAACATATCTTTCCGTGGCACCGGTACTAAGTACTCTATGGTTCGGTTCTTTGGCAGGTTTATTGATAGAGATTAATCGTTTTTTCCCGGATGCGTTGACGTTCCCCTTTTTTTCATTCTAGTTACTAGTTATTGGCGTGGGAAGGAATAAAGAAGATTAGAGATACAATTAAATACCAGTCCCCTCTTTTCTCTTTTTTCCCTTTTTAGAATAAGGGAGGAAAGAGAAAGAATAAAAGTGCATTCAACAGCTGCGAGACTCGGGTTCAGGTTGGAATTAAATTCATATTCAATTTCTATTGAAGTCGAATACAAACTCTGCTTCTAGGGAAAGAGTATTATACAAGATACTTATACTTATATATTATATTATATGAAATACTGTACTGTGATTTGAAATAAAGTTTAGAAATCTTTCTATCTTATTTCTTAATTGTAGTGAAATCTTGCATAAGAGGATAGCAAGTTACAAATTCTATATTTTTTTCCTTCCTTTCTTCTTTTTCGTTTCGAATTGAAAGAGGAAGAGTTGAGTAAATGAAAAATCCAAAGGAGGCTCATGGCTAAGGGTAAAGATGTGCGAATACCGGTTCTTTTGGAATGTACCGCCTGTGTTCGAAACGGTGTTAATAAGGAATCAACGGGCATTTCCAGATATATTACTCAAAAGAACCGGCACAATACGCCTAATCGATTGGAGTTGCTAAAATTCTGTCCATATTGTAACAAACATACGATTCACGGGGAGATAAAGAAATAGATTAAACCGAGCACCTGCCCTTACAAGGAAAGGGAAAAAATGACATTATATAACATAACATATTTAACATAGTTAAAGATAATTATAAACAAACCAAATCCTATTTATTTATTCTAATTAGAGATACGGCTTAAATAGGATTTTAGGGATAAGAAATAAACTAACCAAACCATGGATAAATCCAAGCGAACTTTTCTTAAATCCAAGCGATCTTTTCGTAGGCGTTTGCCCCCGATCCAATCGGGGGATCGAATTGATTATAAAAACATGAGTTTAATTAGTCGATTTATTAGTGAACAGGGAAAAATATTATCTAGACGAGTGAATAGATTGACCTTGAAACAACAACGATTAATTACGATTGCGATAAAACAAGCTCGTATTTTATCTTTGTTACCTTTTCTTAATAATGAGAAACCGTTTGAAAGAACCGAGTCGACTACTAGAACTCCTAGTCTTAGAGCCCGAAAAAGATAGGTTTACTTTTTCTTCACTTGAATTCAAATCCCCATCCGAACTCAAACGCGGATTGACATTTTGTTGGAAAAATCCAAGAATCCAGATTGAATTCTCGTGTCGTAAGAAAAAAAAGAATAATCTGGGAAGAAGAAAATTTTTTATTGGACGTGTTGATTCATATTTATTTTGACTACTTTCTCATATTTTATCATATTCTATTCATTTTTATTCGACCTTCCCGGAGTTCATTCTCCGGGCAACTCCGTTTAACCGGTGGATTCCTTTACTTCTTTTATGATCTCATTGGAAATCATATAAAGACAATTCCTATTTGATATAGCTATTTGTGCAAGTATTTTACGATTAAGAAGCAACTGTCTCTTGTACAGATCATTTATTAATCTACTATAACTATAGCATACCCCCCTTTCACGAATTGCTGCATTTATTCGAGTGATCCACAAACGACGAAAATTTATTTTTTGCTTATCTCTATCCCGATGAGCCGAAACCAAAGCTCTTATTTTTTGTTGAGTAATAGTTCGAGTAAGTCTTGAATGAGCCCCCCGAAAGCTTGATGCAAATAAACGAATTTTTGTTCTACGTCTCCGAGCGATATATCCCCGTCTAATTCTGGTCATTGAATAAATGAAACTTTAACGAATAACTAATAGATTTCCTTTCTTTCAGTTATTCTTTTGCCCCTTTCCTAGTATATAAATAACAAAACGGATTTTTCCAATGTATAAACTAAAAATTCCAATGGCTTTGGCTACTATAACCTTCCCAACCACGATTTTTTATTTTTTCTAGGCATTTCACCTCGAAATACGAAATTGTTATACTAGGTATTAAAAAAATAGCAATGATAAAGAAATAGTGGATTCCATCGTTTCTATGGTTACTTCTTAAACGGTGAGGTCTTCTCTATACACCGGAGCCTTTACTTCATTTAATTTAATCAGTGTTAATGTTATTGCTAACTTGTATAGTTCACATTCGTCGGCTCTACTCATGAATTATTCAGTAATAGGTCTTTCACAACGAGCTCTACCTATACAGTAACGGTATTTAATTATGAAAGTTGGCTGGGTAGCTGACCCTGTTAGTCCGTTCTTGCAAGAGGGGTCTAGGTTAACTAAGATTTTCTCCGCTTAATGGATAACCATTTGCTACCAATGGAGAAGTGCTTCTCATCTTGAATTGAGGTGAGTGGTTTTACACCAATAGAAACCATAAATTTCATACACAATAAAAGGGATATGATCCATTTTCTTATTTTTAGATAGTAAATGTAGTTTGTTTTTCCGTTTTATCCTATTTGATCATTGATATTCGAACATTGCTCTCTTTCCTTTGTTCTAGTTCATGATCTGAACGAGTCGCACATACACCCTAGTACATGTTCCTCGACGCTGAGGGCATCCCCGAAGCGCGGGGGATTTTGTGACATTTCTAATTGGCTGTCTTGTATTTCTAATAAGTTGTTTAATCGTTGGCATGTTGAATCATATACATAATGGGCTGGTTTAGATCGATCCTAACCGGATGATTATGAATTACTTTTATTCAATAGAATAGTAATCAATAGAATAGTAAATAAAAGTCATAGAATATTAAATTCATTTTAAATCACGAATTGACGTGAAATCCAGGCTATTGTCATTCAACCGCTACAAGATCGACAATTCCATAAGCTTGGGCTTCTGTTGCTGACATAAAAACATCTCTTTCCATGTCTTCGGATACAACCCATAAGGGTTTGCCCGTTCTTTGTACATAAACCCTTGTCAGGGTTTCACGTAGTTTCAGCAGTTCTCCCACTTCCAGGATGAATTCTCCCGTTGCTACTTCAGAAAAAGAACCAGCAGGTTGGTGAATCATTACCCTGATGATATAAGATTAAGATAATAAAAGGTTTTTCTATTTCGCATGATGAGGGGAAGATAAAAGAATAACAAGAAAAAAGATAGAATCGAACAACCGTACGGGCATTATGCATTGCATACGGCTCTACAATAAAATTGACCTTTACCTCTTCCATAAAAAAAATAAAAAATAGGATAGGATCGATCAGACCCCGATCGGTAAATGATCAACTTACCACCCTTCCTTTCAGAGGAATTTTAAAATACTATGATGGCTCCGTTGCTTTATATATTTATTATATTTTTTTGTCTGTGATTTGTCTGTCATTCAGCAATCCCAAAGTTGCTTTTTTTGATCAAATAAATTCAGGAAAAAAGAATCTTTTTTTTTTTCGCTCTATACTATAACTATAATGTTAAGAGACCTCCGGTGTGAAAAAAAATTTGTGACGCTGAACTGGACTTCCGATAATAAAATAGGAAATACCTTTTTCTCATATTACTCTCTCGATACATAATCTAATGTTTTGAAAAAAATTTATTATATCGAATTCAAAGTGCCATGCTATTATTACTTAATATTCATATTTCATATGGCGAAGGCATAGTCTTCTTTTTTCTCTCAAATAAAAAAGCCTCATTGGCGCCAAGCGTGAGGGAATGCTAGACGTTTGGTAATTTCTCCTCCGACCAGGATAAAAGATCCCATTGAAGCGGCTGATCCCATGCATATTGTATGTACATCTGGTTGCACAAATTGCATAGTATCATAAAGAGCCACCCCCGGTATTACCCATCCGCCAGGAGAGTTTATAAACAAATACAGATCTTTGGTATCATCCTCGATACTGAGATATATCATAAGACCAATAAGTTGATTTGAGATCTCGCTATCAACCTCTTGACCTAAAAAAAGTAATCTTTCTCGATAAAGTCGGTTGAGTAGGGTCAAATTGTATCCCCTCAAAACCGTACAGGCGCCTTTTGACGCATACGGTTCAAAAAAAAGAATCAATGTGTAGATTCCAATACTTTTTCTTTTTTCTTTTAATACCAAGTTCTTTCTAATTTAACTTATAATAAATAATAAAAAATAAAAGGATTTTCTTTGATTTTTCACTAAATACGAGTTTGTCTTCCTTTCCTTATA